GACAAAAAATAAATCCACTTGGTTTCAGACTTGGAACAACTCAAAGTCATCATTCTTTTTGGTTTGCAAAACCAAAGAATTTTTCCATAGGTCTACAAGAAGATGAAAGAATACGGAATTGTATTAAGGACTATGTAAAAAAAAATAAGAAAATATCCTCAGGTTTCGAAGGAATTGCTCATATAGGAATTCAAAAAAGAATAGATTTGATTCAGGTCATAATCTATATTGGATTTCCCAATTTATTAATAGAAGGACGAACACAGGGAATCGAAGAATTACAGATGAATGTACAAAAAGAGTTTCATTCTGTAAACCGGAGACTCAACATTGTTATCACAAGAATTGAAAAGCCTTATGGACAACCTAATATTCTTGCAGAATATATAGCTTTGCAATTAAAAAATAGAGTCTCATTTCGAAAGGCAATGAAAAAAGCTATTGAATTAACTGAACAAACGGGTATAAAAGGAATTCAAGTACAAATTGCAGGGCGTATCGACGGAAAAGAGATTGCGCGTGTCGAATGGATCAGAGAAGGCAGGGTTCCCTTACAAACAATTCGCGTTAAAATTGATCACTGTTCCCATACAATTAGAACTATCTATGGAGTCTTAGGCATCAAAATTTGGATATTTGTAAATCAAGACTAAGAAAATAAGAATAATGGACCTTTCTTTATCTCGCCATTCTGCTCATTGATAGAAAAAATTTAGAAACTCTTTTCTTCTTTTTCTTAATCAAAGAAAAACGAACAATTCTAATTCTATAAGGTTTAATAAAAATTTGATTTACCCTTTATTTAATTTAATTTAGATTTTAGTATAATTGCTATGCTCAGTGTGTGACTCGTTAGTTTTTTCTTTAGAATTGAAATTAAAAAAAAAACAGGCTGACCCCACTATAAACTTAGTAACTATCAAAACTAAAGAAACTCAAAACTCATAACCAACTTATTGCTTCGTATTGTCGAGATCCCAAGAAACAGTCACTATATGACTGAATCGATCATATAGTTGTAGCAACTGAAATTCTTTTCATAAAAATCTGATTATGAATTTTGAAAAAAAAAAGGGATGTGGAAAAATGGAAGTATGATAGAAAGAGAGAATAAAGATCTCAATGATATATGATTCCTATATGTATGGTTTATGAAAAATTACCCAAAGGCAGTGTTCTAAAGCATCAACATCAATATACAATTACAATATTACAATAGAATAAGAAATATACAAATAAAAATATAGAAAGAAAATAGAAAGATAGAATAAAAGAAAAATATAAAAAAATATAAGAAATATAATAAAAGAAATGAAATGAAAAGAATGAAAATAATAATCTAAATAATATAATCAATATGGATAATATAGTCTATTATGTATGTAATAAGATAGAAAAATAGATAATAGAAATAATAGAAAATAGAGAATAATTGAATCGAGCTTCGAGTTAAGAAAAACTGAGGAGATTGATTCGGAAACAAATAACAGATTTTGTTGAGAGCTCCATTGCAGAGTTCAGGCCTAAGCATTAATAGAGAAGCTATGGGAACGATGGAACCTATGATTACATAGGATTTTTCTTGAAAACGAATCAATCCTAATAATTCATTGGGTAGGATGGCGGAATGAACCAAGAAAAAATGGATTTCTTCTGAATAGTCATGAATTGACCCTACAAATGAAGGAGGAAAGAGTAAATATTCGCCCGCGAAACTTTTCTTTATTTTTATTTCTATTTAATTTAAGAATTTTATTTATTAAAATGACTATTGGCGTGATTCAATAGAGGTAAAGTAAAATACTTTAGAAATTTTGATAAAAGAAAGAAGCATTATATATAAACAAACACGCCTAGTTATATATACAGCTACCTATGTAACAAATTCAATAGAAAAAAATGAGTATATTCTTTCTTTTGATAGAATGAAATACATGTTTATATGTAATATTAATGAATCATTTCATTCGCGAGGAGCTGGATGAGAAGAAACTCTCATGTCCGGCTCTGCAGTAGAGATGGAATTTAGAAACAACCATCAACTATAACCCCAAAAGAACCAGATTTCGTAAACAACATAGAGGTAGAATGAAGGGAATATCTTGCCGAGGCAATCATATTTGTTTTGGCAGATATGCTCTTCAGGCACTTGAACCTGCTTGGATCACAGCTAAACAAATAGAAGCAGGGCGAAGAGCAATGACACGATATGCACGTCGTGGTGGAAAGATATGGGTACGTATCTTTCCCGACAAACCTGTTACTGTAAGACCTACAGAAACACGTATGGGTTCGGGCAAGGGATCCCCCGAATATTGGGTATCCGTTGTGAAACCGGGCCGAATACTTTATGAAATGAGTGGAGTATCAGAAACTGTAGCCAAAGCTGCTATGGAAATAGCAGCATGCAAAATGCCTATACGAACTCAATTTGTTATTCAGGATAGGTAAACAAAAATAAAAGAAGAAAAGGAGTATTGAGAATGAAAAAACAACCACGGATTTCTTTATCTCTGGACAGACAATATTTCTTTTTTCCATTATCCCTTGCATTGAAATAAGAGATTCAAATAAAAATGATATGATTCAACCTCAGACCCTTTTGAATGTAGCGGATAACAGTGGAGCTCAAGAATTGATGTGTATTCGAATCATAGGAACTGGTAATCACCGATATGCTCATATTGGCGATGTTGTTGTTGCTGTAATCAAAGAAGCAGTGCCCAACATGCCTCTAGAAAGATCAGAAATAATTAGAGCTGTGATTGTACGCACGTGTAAAGAACTAAAACGTGACAACGGCATGATAATACGATATGATGACAATGCAGCGGTTATCATTGATCAAGAAGGAAATCCAAAAGGAACTCGAATTTTTGGTGCGATTGCTCGGGAATTGCGACAGTTGAATTTTACTAAAATAGTTTCATTAGCACCCGAAGTCTTATAGATGAGAATAGGATATATCCTATCTGTTATATATAATATAGAATAGAATATTCAAAAGAATATTCAAATATCTCAAATAGATCCGATTAATAGATTGTATCTCATGCATATACTTTCAATTTCTAATAATTTTTTAGAATTGAATGATTTCAAAAAAAAATTCAATAAAAAAAAAAAAAAAACAAAAAAGAAACATGTTGATTATATCAAAATTAGGAGGCACCAATAACTATAGTTCGTCATGGGTAGGGACATTATTGCCGATATAATAACTTCTATAAGAAATGCTGACATAGATCAAAAAGGAAGAGTTCAAATAGTATCTACTAATATCACTAAAAACATTGTGAAAATACTTTTACGAGAAGGTTTTATTAAAAACGTTCGAAAACATCAAGAAAATCAAAAAAATTTCTTGGTTTCAACCTTACAACATAGAAAGACTAGGAAAGGGAAGAAAATAATTTTAAAGCGTATCAGCCGACCCGGTCTACGAATCTATTCCAACTATCAACGAATTCCTAAGATTTTAGGCGGAATGGGAATTGTAATTCTTTCTACTTCTCGAGGTATAATGACAGATCGAGAAGCTCGACTAGAAAAAATTGGAGGAGAAATTTTGTGTTATATATGGTGATTCTCCTGGGGTACCCTAATTTTATCTCGAACTTACTCTTTGTAAAATAGAGAGGAGAAGTGAATTATAGAACTCTTCCTCTATTAGTTGATACTTAAAGGGGGTTCCCTGGAATGAAAGAACAAAAATTGATTCATGAGGGTTTAATTACTGAATCACTTCCCAACGGTATGTTCCGAGTTCGGTTAGATAATGAAGATCTAATTCTAGGTTATATTTCAGGGAGAATCCGGCGCAGTTTTATACGTATACTACCTGGAGATAGAGTCAAAATCGAAATGAGTCGTTATGATTCAACCAGGGGACGTATAATTTATAGACTTCGCAAAAAAGATTCGAACGATTAGATCATTCTTTTAAACATTCTTTTCGTAGGGATATAATTCGAAGTTCAAAAATGCAATCAACTGATTTTTGTTTCCAAAAAAAAATAGATTTAGAATGAAAGTAAGGAATGATAAATATGAAAATAAGGGCTTCTGTTCGTAAAATTTGTGAAAAATGTCGCTTGATTCGTAGGCGGGGGCGAATTATAGTCATTTGTTCCAATCCGAGACATAAACAGAGACAGGGGTAATCCTTCTCAAGTTCTAAATCAAGAACTTTTTAAAAGAAAAACCCATGTACATGTAAAAAGAAAGAAGAAAGGTTTTGTTTTCATATGAAATGGATATCCCCGTATCTTTCTGTAGATTTCTGATTCTTCTTTCTTTTTATTTTATTCTTATGAATATGATATGATCTAATAAAATATGACAAAACCTATAGCAAAAATCGGTTTACGTAAGAATACACGTATTGGTTCAAATAAGAATGAACGTAGAATACCAAAGGGAGTTATTCATGTTCAAGCGAGTTTCAACAATACTATTGTAACTGTTACAGACGTACGAGGTCGAGTGGTTTCTTGGGCTTCCGCAGGTACTTCTGGATTCAGAGGCACAAGAAAAGGAACACCTTATGCTGCTCAAGCCGCGGCATTTAATGCTATTCGTACATTAGTTGATCAGGGTATGCAACGAGCAGAAGTTATGATAAAGGGTCCAGGTCTCGGAAGAGATGCGGCATTACGAGCCATTCGTAGAAATGGGATGCTATTAAGTTTCGTACGTGATGTAACACCCATGCCGCATAATGGATGTCGTCCCCCTAAAAAAAGACGTGTGTAGAAATAAGAATTCAAGATAGTTCAAGAGAAATAAATGATTCAATGATCTGATCCAATAATCATAAATAAAAGAAAAATAATAGTATGGTTCGAGAAGAAGTAGCAGAATCCACTCGAACACTACAGTGGAAATGTGTTGAATCAAGAGTAGACAGCAAGCGTCTTTATTATGGTCGTTTCGTTCTGTCCCCGCTTATGAAAGGTCAAGCCGATACCATAGGTATTGCCATGCGAAGGACTTTACTTGGAGAAATAGAAGGAACATGTATCACACGTGCAACATCTGAAAATGTGCTGCATGAATATTCTACGATAGCAGGTATTGAAGAATCAGTACATGAGATTTTAATAAATTTGAAAGAGATTGTATTTAGAAGTAATCTCTATGGAGTTAGGGACGCATCTATTTGTGTCAGGGGTCCAAAATACATAACAGCTCAAGATATCATCTCACCACCTTCTGTAGAAATAGTTGACACGACACAGCATATAGCTAACCTGACAGAATCAATTGATTTGTGTATTGAATTACAAATAAAGAGAGATCGCGGATATCGTATGAAATCCACAAACGACTCTCACGATGGAAGTTATCCTATAGATATTGTATCTATGCCTGTTCGAAATGCGAATCATAGTATTCATTCTTATGGGAATGGGAATGAAAAACAAGAGATACTCTTTCTAGAAATATGGACGAATGGAAGTTTAACTCCTAAAGAAGCACTTTATGAAGCTTCTCGTAATTTGATTGATTTATTGATTCCTTTTCTACATGCAGAGGAAGAGAACATGAATTTAGAGGAAAATGAAAACAGGTGGAATCTACCCCTTTTTTCCTTTCAAGACAGATTCACTAATCTCAAGAAAAACAAAAAAGGAATTCCATTGACACGTATTTTTATTGACCAATCAGAATTGTCTTCCAGAACCTATAATTGTCTCAAAAGGTCCAATATACATACATTATTGGACCTTTTAAGTCACAGTCAAGAAGATCTTATGAAAATGGAATATTTTCGCAGAGAAGATGTAAAACAGATATTGGGCACTCTACAGAAGCATTTTGCAATAAATTTACCTAAGAAAAAGTTTTCATTTTAAATCCATTGGAATTTTTTCATTTTTTAGTTTTTATAAATAAAAATTTTTAGAAAGAAAAAAGAATAGATTAAGTTTTTAATATACGAAACGGTCCATATATTTGCAGAATAGATCATAATAAGATTGATGTATCCAAGGAAGATCCAGAAGGGGATCTTCCTTAGATACCTATGTCGTGGTATTTCACGGTTTAATCAATTTGAAAAAGACCTAAAGTTAGGGATTTCTCAATAGGTAAAGTTGCTCCAATACCCAACCAAAGAGCTACTGTAGTACCTATCAAAAAGACTGTTGTAGCTACTGGACGACGAAATGGATTTTGGAATTTATTGACATTCTCCAAAAAAGGTACTGTCAATAATCCTATTGGTACTGAAACCATTAAAAGAACACCCAATAACTTATTGGGTACTGTGCGAAGTATTTGAAATACGGGAAAGAAGTACCATTCGGGTAAAATTTCCAACGGAGTTGCAAATGGATCCGCCGGTTCACCGATCATTGACGGCTCTAGAACTGCTAAGCCCACATTACATGCAATAGTGCCTAGAATTACTACTGGAAAAATATATAAAAGATCATTGGGCCATGCAGGTTCTCCATAATAATTATGTCCCATCCCTTTAGCCAATTTAGCTCTTAATACAGGATCATTCAAATCAGGTTTCTTTGTTATTTGGATAGGTGAATTCTTGTGGATCCATCCCCCAAAGGAACCGGACATGATACTTTTTTATCATCCGGCTCGAGCAAGAATCAAAAGAATCACAGAAATAGATCTATATTTCATACATATCTACATATATAATGTAGAATGACTCACTCTATGTAAGAAAAGATTTATCAAATTCCATTTCCTTGAGTTTCAACGATTCATTATTCATTGCAAAGAATTCAGTTCTGGCAACAAGAAAATGCTCAATATCCAAGTAGGCTTACAAATTAGATCATGATCAAGTGCTTTTTGGATTGTCTCATATCTTTTGGTTGGTATTTATCCCCACAACATCTCGATTGTATTACATACAAAAATACAAAGTTTTTACTTGTTACTAATAAAGTCTAGCCCCTGTTCTTCCTTAGATCTCTTATTTCACTCCCATAGTATCATAGATCAGGGTCGATGCAGAGGAAATGAATGCATCTACATACTATAAAAAACTTACTAAGATTACTATCAAATTAATACGAAATACTAATACTATCAATTAATTAGAATAAAATTACTAAAAAAAAAAAAAGAAAAATCAAACAAAGTGGAATAAATAAAATAGAACATTGGATCATTCCACATCACTTATTATAGGGATCTTACGGAGCCTGTTCATGCATGACATGATTCGGGTATGATCATAGAAAATATTCTCCTCAAGCGAACCAGCCTATCCTATACTACATAAAAGGACTGGCGTGATGGTTGGATGTGGAGACACATTGAGTTGTGAATTCCAACGTGGCGGATAAAATCATATATCTGCATGGACCAATCAATAGTTCAAGTCACACACTCCCATAATCCATCCTCTTTTAGGAAAATATACTTCAACTATTTGACTCGTATCAAATAAACAATACTTCAGAGTTGAATAGAAGTATCCAAATAACATGCCTTATTTTTAAATAATCCATATTTGTAGCAATGAAAGACTCTTGTTCCTTCCCGATATGATCAATTACAAATATCTATGATCTGCCTTTTCTATAAAGGACCCGAAATACCTTGCTTACGTATCATTGGAAAGTGCATTAACATAAATACGGCAGTAAGAAGAGGCAATACAAAAGTATGTAAACTATAAAAACGAGTCAAAGTGGACTGGCCCACACTAGCACTTCCACGTAATAATTCTACCAAAGGCGATCCTATTATAGGAATAGCTTCAGGCACGCCTGTTACAATTTTTACTGCCCAATATCCAATTTGGTCCCGAGGTAAGGAATAACCAGTTACGCCAAAAGATGCGGTCAATACAGCCAGAACCACCCCTGTAACCCAAGTTAATTCGCGGGGTTTTTTAAAACCACCCGTAAGATACACACGAAATACGTGCAAGATCATCATTAGAACCATCATACTTGCTGACCATCGATGAACTGATCGAATTAACCAACCAAAGTTGGCCTCAGTCATTATGTATTGAACAGAAGAAAAAGCCTCTGTAACAGTTGGACGATAGTAAAAGGTCATAGCAAAACCCGTAGCTACTTGTACTAAAAAACAAGTAAGCGTAATCCCCCCTAGACAATAAAATATGTTGACATGAGGAGGAACATATTTACTAGTTATATCATCTGCAATCGCTTGAATCTCGAGACGTTCCTCGAACCAATCATATACTTTATTGAGATAGGTAATCTAAGAAAGACTCCCCCTCTGAGAGCCGTATATGAGAATTTCATCTCGTACGGCTCAAGCCGAAACACACAAATACTGGTTTCAACGGATATGGAATAGAGAGTTTCAAACTTCTTGTGACTTAGCCGCTTGACTCGATTTGACCCAAAGATACGAAGTAAGAAAAATCCGGAATCTCTTCTTTGTGATGATAATGCCAAGAAATAAAATCTCAAGTTGGCTCATCCATCTTTCTTTATGTTAATATTAATCGTGACAGGCCTCTTGAATTTTCTCTTCCCTATCTTTTTTTTTTTTTTAATAGGAATTCTCTTGTTGAGACCCTATGAATCAATTGAAACCTCAGATTCATACTAGAACCACGATGATTTAAGAAAGCCAAAGCTAAACTCAAAGGTTTTCTGAGTAAAAACCATTTGATCATCACTTCTTCAATGAATGTAATAACTCAACAAAATCTAGAGAAATAGGTTTCTTTTGGTCAAAAGAATTATGAAGGAAAAAATTGTTTGATTTAGAAAAGACCTATTTCCATTTTTTTTAATCCGGTTGCGAGGTCTGAATAATATGTATGAATCATAGTTCAATTATTTCTTTTCTTGATCTATTCTATATAGTCCGTGCTCCAGAGACTAGAATAAATATCTGACGAGGTAGAATCATCTTGATAGAGATAACAGGTCCATTCTCTGTATTATCAATAGGATCAATTATAACAAGTCACACGCTCATATTCCGGAAATAAAATATCGAAACAAATAAATTTCACGATCGAACTACCGGAATGGTCTATAAATCCAAGTCTTAGGTAATCTTAAGTTGAAGTATTAAGTATTTTAAGCATTAAGTAAGTCTAAGTAAAATAATCTTTTTTGATTGAAAAACTAGGACTTCCTAGTCTTTATGAACTAACTGATTGAAATTCCATCCAGTAGAACAGATGAATTATAAATTTCTAAAATAATAGATAGAAATATTGCAAATAGGGCCATTGCAACTCCCATAAGTGGTGTAGTCCCCCATCCTGGAGCTACTTTTCCATATTCCGAATTCAATGGTTTCAATAAACTCCCTACCCCAGTTCGTCTTGGCCCAGATCTAGAAATACTCTCAACGGTTTTTGTAGCCATAAACCCTCTTTCATAATGGGTTGAAATCTGTTGACTTTGTATACCATTCCGTTGTAGTTGTAAATAAACGACATTATCGTAATCCTTTATGATCTTGAAATTATCGAAAAAATGGAAACAGCAACCCTAGTCGCCATCTCTATATTCGGTTTACTTGTAAGCTTTACTGGGTATGCCTTATATACCGCTTTTGGGCAACCCTCTCAAAAATTAAGAGATCCCTTCGAAGAACATGGGGACTAGTTGAAGTAATGAGCCCCCATATGAATATTGGGGGCTCATTACTTCAATGGAAATAATGAAAAATCATTTCATTTTTTTAGTTGGAACTTTAGGTGGTTCTCGAAAAAAGATAGCGAAAAAAATTATCCCTAAAGTCGAAACTAAGAGGAATGTATAAACCAATGCTTCCATAGATTCGATCGTGGTTTACAATTATAGCTTCCACACCTATTCATTTTGGATCATTTACTAAAAAAATTGTAAATTGAGATTTACAATTTACTATTGCTAACTATTATATATATATAGTCATATCTTAATCTTATTACTATTAGACTAGATTCTATTTCTTATTTATTCTATTTCTTCTATATTTCTATTTATACATAAAAATAATAAAAATATAGAAAGAAAATAAATAGATATTTCTATAATTAGTATATTAGATTAATATATTAGGATATTAGGAAATATTTAATATTCAATTAAGATAGAAAATTCAATTCATATAGAAAATAGAAATTCTAGCATAATTATAGAAATTAACAAATTAGAAATACTAAATAGCTAAATACTATATATATATTATAAATCTAATATACTAAAAATCTAATATACTAATATAAATAAATAGAATTTTCTATACTTTAAATACTAGAAATACTAGAATAAAATAAAAAAAAAAAAAGAAAAAGAGGCAAAAGATGGCAAAGGAATTTTGTATCAGACTACTTGTCTCCTCGTAGTTGGATCTCCAAGTTTTTGGAATGCTCCAAATTCCACTTGCGCATCCAAATCTGGATCTATACCGGCAAAAACATCTCTGAACAAGGTTCTGGCGCCGTGCCAAATGTGTCCGAAAAAGAAGAGCAAAGCAAACGTAGCATGCCCAAAAGTGAACCAACCTCTTGGACTGCTACGAAAAACACCATCGGATTTCAAAGTAGCTCGGTCTAATTCAAAAATTTCACCTAATTGGGCACGTCTAGCATATTTTTTCACAGTAGCAGGATCACTATAAATGACTCCATTAAGTTCGCCACCGTAGAATTCAACAGTTACCCCTACTTGTTCAACACTATACTTGGATTCTGCCCTTCTAAAAGGAACATCGGCCCTCACAATTCCGTCTCCATCTACCAAAACTACCGGAAATGTTTCAAAAAAGGTAGGCATACGACGTACAAAGAGTTCGCGCCCTTCTTTATCTCTAAATAGGGGGTGCCCTAACCACCCAACAGCTATTCCATCCCCGTTATCCATTGAGCCTGCTCTGAATAATCCCCCTTTCGCCGGATTATTACCAATGTAATCGTAAAAAGCTAATTTTTCGGGAATTTTAGACCAAGCTTCCGATAAGCTCAGATTTTCGGCTAGTCCGGCCCCAACTCTTCGATATATTTCTTGCTGGAAGTACCCCTGATCCCACTGATAACGAGTGGGGCCAAATAATTCAATTGGGGTAGTTGCTGAACCATACCACATAGTTCCAGCAACAACGAAAGCTGCAAAAAAAACAGCAGCAATACTACTGGAAAGCACAGTTTCAATATTACCCATGCGTAATCCTTTGTATAGACGTTGAGGCGGACGGACACTAAGATGGAATAGACCCGCTAATATGCCCAATGTACCTGCTGCAATATGATGAGAAGCTATCCCCCCCGGAACAAAAGGATCAAAACCTTCCGCGCCCCATGCTGGATTTACAGATTGTACTTTTCCAGTTAGTCCATAAGGATCAGACACCCATATTCCAGGACCATATAAGCCTGTTACATGAAATGCACCAAAGCCAAAGCAAGCGACTCCTGAGAGAAATAAATGAATTCCAAAGATCTTGGGCAAATCCAAAGAAGGTTTTCCCGTACGTTCATCACAGAATATTTCTAGGTCCCAATACACCCAATGCCAGATAGCTGCCAAGAAGCACAAGCCAGAAAACAAAATATGTGCCCCTGCCACGCCTTCATAACTCCAAATGCCCGGATTCGTTATAGTTCCTCCCGAAATACTCCAACCCCCCCACGAATTGGTTATTCCTAAACGAGTCATGAAAGGTATAACGAACATGCCTTGTCTCCACATTGGATCAAGAACAGGGTCAGAGGGATCAAAAACCGCTAATTCATATAGAGCCATCGAGCCGGCCCAACCAGAAACTAGAGCTGTATGCATTATATGGACAGAAAGTAATCGACCGGGATCATTCAATACAACAGTATGAACACGATACCAAGGCAAACCCATGTAAATACCTCTTTCTGAAAAAGAAATAGACATTATGTAACTTTATCGCATTGGAAAAGACTAGACCATGTATTTCACCTGTTTGGTAGATTTTGTATAGGAAAGGATTAATATTTATTTGTATTCCCTTCTTTTCTTTTTCATAAAATAGAATAGAAAGAATTTGAAATAGAAAGAGAAGGAAACAATTCTATTTATTGTTATTTAGAAGAACAAAGAGAAACAGATCTTATTCTATACCCGATAAATACCAATACGCAATGGGAGGATTTTGAGGGAAAAAGAATGCATAGATACTTTTTTATAATTGAAATCATTTGAACAATCGGCTGATCCGATCGATTCCATTCGTTACAATTTTTCTTTATTCATTCTGTCTTCCTCTATGAACCTTCTTATCCTATTTCCTATCCTATATCTTATCCTATTTACTATCCTATATATAAAGTATATGTCTATATACTAATTATTCTAAATTAGATTATATATAATATTTAGTATTGGTAGTATTAGAATATTTCTATATTCTAATTTTCTATTCTTTATTATTATTATATATTTTATATATTCATATTCTATTTTTATCTATTTTTAGATCTTTTAATATTTTTTCTATTCATAATCTTAATTAATAATCTTATATTATCTTATATTATATAGATAAATAAGAAATATAAAAATAAAATTAGAAAATAGAACTTAATATTATTATTAATATTATTATCTAGATAGAATTAGAGTATATATAAAAAGAAGATATAGAATATAAAAATAGAAAAGAAAGAGAAAAAATGATGAAGACAATAAACCCATTGTTACGTTTCCATATTAAAGTAAAGTATAGTACTTCATTTTTTCTTTATCTTAATGCCCATTGGTGTTCCAAAAGTACCTTTTCGGAGTCCTGGAGAGGAAGATGCAGTTTGGGTTGACGTATAGTGCGACTTGTCAGACATATTGGTCATATGGTATTTCCCCGTTATCTCCCCCGATCGAGTATTCTCTGTTTCGCCCAATCCGAGAAAATATATATTCAATATTGTATTGATTGAACCATCAATAATTTGGAGCGTGAAGCACAATAATTCCTATTGGGGATCAATATTTATCAATTAAAATAATTGATGGTTTACTTGGACTGATAAAAGAAAGTATCCAGGCTCCGTTCAGAGAATACCAAATTGGAAATGGTAAAAGTAATAGAAAGGGAGTGTAAATGTAGTAAGATAAATAAGAAATATGAAAGAAAGAATAGAAAAATAAAATATAAATTGAATTAAATTATTAATAAATTTGGAAATTCATTAGTAATTCAAATTAGTAATTAAATAAAATATAATAGAACTCTAATAGAATCTTCATCTTCTAAATCTTAGAATATAATCTCTTATGTAGAATATATGATGATTACACGATTACCGCTTGTATCATAGACTATTCTTCTACTTACTATATGGATAATATATAAATGCCTACCAATAGAGTAGTATGATGAATACATCGAATATTTTGGGGAAAAAGGTATGAAACAATTGAAAAAAAAAAGAAGTGGTACTGGAATCATTTGACCTATATGTGCAAATGGAATTCGGGCAAATCTTCCCCCGGAGTAGAACAAGAACCTAAAAGAATTGAAAGGGCCCATTCAGGAACAAGAAAATTACATCGTAATTTGAATTTCGATGAAACAATACATCAATGAGAAGTTATTTCAATAAGTTCATAAAATTCTTTTTGATATTCTACATTATAGAATATAGGGAAGGGGAAGGAGGGCAAAACTCATGTTCAAAAAAAAAAGAAATAGGACTGGAATCAACACATTGATTTTTTTCGCAATTCTTTCGAACCGTATGCATCCAAAGATGCACGTACGGTTCCTCAGGGATACAATTTTGCCCTAATCAACCGACTTCATCGAGAAAGATTACTTTTTTTAGGCCAAGAGGTTGATAGCGAGATCTCGAATCAACTTGTTGGTCTCATGGTATATCTCAGCATAGAAGATGATACTAGGGATCTTTATTTGTTTATAAATTCTCCAGGCGGATGGGTAATACCAGGAATAGCCATTTATGATACTATGCAATTTGTGTTACCGGATGTACATACAATATGTATGGGATTAGCCGCTTCAATGGGATCTTTCATTCTGGTCGGAGGAGAAATTACCAAACGTCTAGCATTCCCTCACGCTTGGCGCCAATGAGTTTTTTTATATTAGAAAAAAAAAAAGAATACTATGCCTTCGCTGTATCGAATATGAATCGAATAAAGAATAAGTAATAATAGCATGGCACTTCGAGTTCGATATGAACAAACCATTCTTGTTTTTTTTCTAACATGAGATTTTGTATCGAAATAGTAGTATGAAAGAAGGGTTTTTCCCAATTTGATTTTATGTGTCAAGCAAGAGTCAATTTCAGCGTCACAAACCATTATTCTTCCACACCAGAAGTCTCTTTCTTATTTTTATGTTATGAGAGAAAGAGTAAAAAAAAATGGAAAAAATCATTTTCTCCTTCTTGGATCATATCAAAAAGAAACTTTGGGATTGCTAAAACACAGACGAGATAAATATATAAAGCAACAGAACCATCATAGTATCTTTTTTACTACTACGAAAGGAAGGGTGGTAAATGGATCATTTAACGATTTGGATCGGATGGGTTATATTTCTTCTTTTCGATAGAAGAAGAAAGTCTATCAAAATTCCATTGCAGAGCCGTATGCAATGTACAAAAGATGCCCGTACGGTTGTTTAATTCTATTTTTTATTGTTTTCTTATTTGGATCCCCCTTACTTTAACCCAATCGTGCGATATATAGATAGAAAAACCGTTCATGATGTTATCATCAGGGTTATGATTCACCAACCTGCTAGTTCTTTTTACGAGGCACAAGCAGGGGAATTTATCCTGGAAGCAGAAGAACTATTGAAGCTTCGCGAAACTCTCACAAAAGTTTATGTACAAAGAACGGGCAACCCTTTATGGGTTATATCCGAAGATATGGAAAGGGATGTTTTTATGTCAGCAACAGAAGCCCAAGCTCATGGCATCGTTGATCTTGTAGCGGTCGAAAATGAAAATACTGGGGATTCTATATAAATATATGTAAAAATTTGAATTTTCCGTGTGAATAGAAATCATTCATAATCATCAACCATCAGGTTAAGATTGATCTAAGCCAACCTGCTCTATTCTATCTAGAATGAGATTCTATAGACACGCCATGCCAACCATTAAACAACTTATTAGAAACGCAAGACAGCCAATAAGAAATGTCACGAAATCTCCCGCTCTTCGAGGATGTCCTCAGCGTCGAGGAACATGTACTAGGGTGTATGTGCGACTCGTTCAGTTCAGATCATGAGTTTGAAGAAATGCAAAAATTTTTCCAGTATCAACGACCACTGACCACTACCAATGAATTAGGATAGATAAAGTGGAAGACGGTCATTTAATTAACTAGTATCTAAAAATAAAGATCTATCATCTACTAAATTATGTTATGAATTTATGGTTTCTATTGGTGCAAATCCAATCACTCCGTTCGAGATTAGAAGGCATTCTCCATTGGTAACAAATAGTTATCCATTAAGCGGAGGAAAAAGTTATGCTCCTATTCCTTTTCTTGAAAAAACGGACTAACAAGGTCAGCTACCTAGCCAACTTTCAGAATGAAATGCCGTCACTGTATGGATAGCTTTTTTGTGAAAAGGACTTTTACTTTATAATTAGAATTGAAAAAAAAATTCTAATTGAAAAATGGATGGGTAGAGCCAAAGAGTGTGAACTATACAAGTTCACAAGAAAATTTGATGAAATGAAAGAAGAGGCTCCGGTGTATAGAGAGGACCTCACCGTTTCAGAAGTTGCCATAGAAACGAGGGAACCCACTATTCTTTTTTATTTAGTAGCAATCAAATTACTTATTTCCAGGCGAGATACCTTGAAGAAAGAAAAAATCGTGGTCGGGAAGGTCATAGTCGCAAAAGCCATTGGAATTTATATTTTATATATCGGAAGAATCCGTTTTGTTATTAATTGACCGGAAGAAAAGGATAACTGAAAGAAGAGAAATCAATTAGTTATTCAAGAAAGTTTCATTTGATTCAATGACCAGAGTTAAACGAGGATATACAGCTCGGAGACGTCGAAAAAAGATTCGTTTATTTGCATCAACCTTTATAGGGGCTCATTCAAGACTTACTCGAATGACTACTCAACAAAGAGTGAGAGCTTTGGTTTCCTCTCATCGAGATAGGAGCAGGAAAAGGAGAGATTTTCGTCGTTTGTGGATCACTCGGATAAATGCGCTAACTCGTGAGGGTAGGCTATTCTATAGTTATAGCCTATTCATCCACAATCTGTACAAGAGACAATTGCTTTTGAATCGTAAAATACTTGCGCAAATAGCCCTATCAAATAAGAATTGTTTTGATATTATTTCAAATAAAATCATTAATCAAAAAGAAAAAAAAATACAAATCAAATAAAGGACTAAAAGAATCTTAATAGAATCTATTATACAGGAAACAAGAATGATTGAAACAGGATTTCCCGGAGAATGGACTCCGGGAAGATAGAAGAAAAAGAAATTAAGATTTGAGTAGTAAGAATAAACGAACATCTTTCAAGAAAAAAAAAAGATTTCTTACCCATTTTTCCTTTTTTATAATACAAGAATCAAATCTGGATTCGAGTTTTTTTTCGAGCAACACATTAATATGAGCTTGAGTTCCGATTGGAGTTTTGAGGAGTGTATCTATTTATTTTTGGTTCTAGGGATCAACTCCACTCTCTCCAATTGTTTCTCATTATTACGAAAAGGTAACAAAGATAAAATACGAGCTTGTTTTATAGCAATAGTAATTAATCGTTGTTGTTTCAAGGTCAACCTATTCGTCCGTCTAGATAAGATTTTTCCTTGTTCACTAAGAAATCGACTAATTAAACTCATGTTTCTATAATCAATTCGATCCCCCGATCCAATTGGGGGTAAACGCCTATGAAAAGATCGCTTGGATTTACAAAAAGATTGTTTGGATTTATCCATGGTTTGCTTATTCCTTGTTTGTTTCTTCCTTCTATAGAGAAGAATCTAGAAAATAAAATTCTATTTTTTTTCTTATTCATTTAAGATTCGACAAAAATAGGATTTGGTTTCTATTATATATGTTAAGATGTAAGGTTCTTACTCTTCCCGCTACTTGGAAAAATAACACACGCATTTCGTTCCATCTATTTCTTTATTTCCCCATGAATCGTATACTTTTGACAATAGCGACAAAATTTTCTAAATTCTAGTCGATTGGGTGTATTGTGTCGATTCTTTTGAGTAATATATCTAGAAATGCCCGGCGATTCTTTATTGACACCCTTTCGAACACAACAGGTACATTCCAAAATCACTATAATTCTTATATCTTTACCCTTGGCCATGAACCTCCTTTTCATTTTGGATCGACTTCACTTTAGAACTCTCTTCATTTTCTTTTTGATCCGAACCAAATAAAAAGAAAATAAAAAAAGAATAGATATTCTATACCTATACTATATTAATAATATAAAAACTATATTAATAAAAAAGAAAGGTTACTAAAAATGGGATTTTTAAATATTTTCTTTTTCGAATTATTCGAATTCGAATGACTTCGAAGTACTATAATCTAAAATAGAATTACTATTAATTACTATAACTATAAAGAAAAAGAGTCATATTCATTAATAGAAGAATATTAAGAATATCGTAATAATTAAATAATACAATTTTTTCTAACTATAAATTATTCCTATCCTAATCTCAGTATTTTCTTCTTTCTATGTTAGAATTTCGTCCCTAGACTGGATCCACATTTCCATTTATTTTCCCCAAAATTCTATCGTAGATTCACTTTATTTTGACTGAGGTTCGATACACTCTTTCTTTTTTTTTAGGATAGGAAAGAAAAAGGGAGCAAAATTGGAGCCATATTACGTAGAATTGTATCTCAAATTTTCTTCATTTTTTCACAGATCAATACAAAAATTTAATCAGGATGAAAAAAAGGGGAATGACAAGGCATCTGGAAATAAACGATTAATTTCTATCAATAGACCTGCTAAAGACCCAAACCATAGAGTGGTTAGCACAGGTGCCGTTGAGAGATATGTTTTTATATCTCGCATTGAAAATCCTCCTTCTTCTTTTATTTTCTATTTTTTTCTTATTTCTTTTAATTCTGTATTTGTATTATATTTGTATTGTATATTGTAATACATATATAGTCCTAGTTCGATATTCTAATACATAGATCATAGATAACCCGATATTTTAGTTCAAGATCATTTGTTTTTGCTTGAAAGAAATGAAATTAGTAATTAGGAATTACTAACTAAAATGCATATGTACAATGACCCAACAAATTACATTTTGTCGCCCCCTAAGAAAAAATGACAAGAACATTCTCTACCTATTACCTATATAGATAGGTAGAGCAAAAAAGAAGGATGTGGAAAACAAAACATGGATTTTATACAATGACACTGTACAACAATTTTTAAAAAGGGATGTAGCGCAGCTTGGTAGCGCGTTTGTTTTGGGTACAAAATGTCACAGGTTCAAATCCTGTCATCCCTACCTATGGACAGTTACGAAGGATTCATTGAGTAAGATCGGTAAATTTTGGACATAATCTTTCTTTTTTACATACTATATGTACATGTACGGGGTAAAAAAATCCTTTTTTTACACTTTACAATCGTATCTACTGTTATAGGATATAAGAAAGCGCTCTTAGTTCAGTTCGGTAGAACGCGGGTCTCCAAAACCCGATGTCGTAGGTTCAAATCCTACAGAGCGTGATTCCGTTTATGTTATGTCGAATTACAATCAAATAACTTAACAAAGTAGAATTGCAACTTAAAATTGACCTCCTACAAGGAGGAGGTCAATCAAAAAAGAGATGTTACTCAATCAAAGGTCCAACTGATCACCGCGCCTGTATTGTAAATATGCAGTTACAAATAATCCTATTAAAGTAATAGGAATTAGACCTAAGACGATTCCAAATAGAAAAACTTCAATCATTTCGATTTGTTTTAGGGAATAAAAAGAGAGGTACGATCTATCCCTAAATATTAATCTGAATTATCCGTGAATCTCAATGACCAGGAATTGGCAATTGACGCGGGAAGGAACCATAGAATACCTGAAATGAAATATTCTAAGAGGCTTTGATTTTGATTTTTGTAAATTGTTTATGGAATTTCATTCATTTCAAATAAGTCGTATCTTGTTCAAACCAATAAATAGAGCTGGGGTTATAGTTGAAGCAGCCAGTAAAAAACCAAAATAACTAGTTAGAATAGGCATGAAAGAGCTAAATTAGATATGTTCTTTTACTACATATATGAATAAAACATTTACCTAAGTCTCAATCCAGATACGACGGTAAGAAAAACTAATTGAAAGAATTCGTTTAGTTCCAATTGAAAGTTCTTGATTCATCAGTCATTATAGACGGATACTAAAAAAAAAGAAAACCTTGACTTTTTCAAAAAATTGAAAAATCTTGAATATTTTCATTTGATTTTTCTTTTATTTCTTTATTTGAATTTTCTTTCGGGCCAACTCGATTCAAAGAAGAGCAACTTCTATTACCCTTTTAGGTTCTATATTCTTTCCATATTAAAGAAAAGAATCCCATCTTTGTTTTGTATTGTAGTTCCATAAGGAAATAACTCTTGGGGAGATCTAATGTAACAACAGTTGCATCACGAATATGGATTGTTCCAACGATCTCTTTTTTTTTCTTTTCGTAAATCTTAAGAATACTAAATATAAAAAAGAATAATAAAAAATAGGAAATCTAATTCGAATATATGAATTCCAATTCACCAATGAAAAATGAAATAGTAAAGAATTAAATAGATAGGGATAGTAATAAGAATTTCCATTTATAATAATTACTATTTAGAATAGTAATAATAGCTTCAGTTTAGAAGTTCAAAGTGAAATTATTTATTCTATGAACGAACAATTACCAATTACTTGAATAAAACGAGAGGATTCAAAAACAGAAAATATGAACCGAACCACAAAAGGTTTTTATAGATAGATTTCACATAACAATTTTATGAATATAATGAGATCTTTCAATCATGATATCTCTCATTAATTATGAGAGCCCATCCGTTC